ATACTCTTTCAGACCCATTGCCGATACTAAGTAGCAGTCAAAAATTTGTATCCATTTTTCATGTTTTTCATGATATGATGCATGGATCAGATATATCACGGTCAATTCCTCAGAAGATTCTTACAATTCCTCAGAAGATTCTTACAAAATGGACTCTGATAAGTGAGATTTCGAGTCAATGTTTACAGAATCTTCTTCTGCCCGAAGAAATGATTCATCGAAATAATGAGTCACCCGTTCCATTGATATGGGCACATCTGAGATCAACAAATGCTCGGGAGTTCCTCTATTCAATCTTTTTCCTTCTTCTTGTTGCTGGATATCTCGTTCGTATACATCTTCTCTTTGTTTCCCGAGCCTCTAGTGAGTTACAGACAGAGTTAGAAAAGATCAAATCTTTGATGATTCCATCATACATGATGGAATTTCGAAAACTTCTGGATAGGTATCCTACATCTGAACTGAATTCTTTCTGGTTAAAAAATCTCTTTCTAGTTGTTCTGGAACAATTAGGAGATTCTCTGGAAGAAATACGGGGTTCTGCTTCTGGTGGCAACATGCTATTGGGTGGTGGTCCCGCTTATGGGGTCAAATCAATACGTTCTAAGAATAAATATTGGAAGATCAATCTCATCGATCTTGTAAGTATCATACCAAATCCCATCAATCGAATCATTTTTTCGAGAAATACGAGACATCTAAGTCGTACAAGTAAAGAGATCTATTCATTGATAAGAAAAAGAAAAAACGTGAACGGTGATTGGATTGATGAGAAAATCGAATTCTGGGTCGCGAACAGTGATTCGATTGATGATGAAGAAAGAGAATTCTTGGTTCAGTTCTCCACCTTAACGACAGAAAAAGGGATTGATCAAATTCTATTGAGTCTGACTCATAGTGATCATTTATCAAAGAATGACTCTGGTTATCAAATGATTGAACAACCGGGATCAATTTCCTTACGATACTTAGTTGACATTCATCAAAAGGATCTAATGAATTATGAGTTCAATAGATCCTGTTTAGCAGAAAGACGGATATTCCTTGCTCATTATCAGACAATCACTTATTCACAAACCTCGTGTGGGGCTAATAGTTTTCATTCCCCATCTCCTCATGGAAAACCCTTTTCGCTCCGCTTAGCCCTATCCCCTTCTAGAGGTATTTTAGTGATAGGTTCTATAGGAACTGGACGATCCTGTTTGGTCAAATACCTAGCGACAAACTCCTATGTTCCTTTCATTACGGTATTTCCGAACAAGTTCCTGGACGACAAGCTTAAAGGTTATCTTATTGATGATATCGATATTGATGATAGTGATGATGACCTTGATATTGATGATAGTGACGATATTGATGATAGTGATGGTATTGATGATAGTGATGATGACCTTGATATTGATATGGAGCTGCTAACTATGACGAATGTGCTAACTATGTATATGACGCCGAAAATAGACCGATTTGAGATCACCCTTCAATTCGAATTAGCAAAAGCAATGTCTCCTTGCATAATATGGATTCCAAACATTCATGATCTGCATGTGAATGAGTCGAATTACTTATCCCTCGGTCTATTAGAGAACTATCTCTCCAGTGAAAGATGTTCCACTGGAAAGATTCTTGTTATTGCTTCGACTCATATTCCCCAAAAAGTGGATCCCGCTCTAATAGCTCCGAATAAATTAAATACATGCATTAAGATACGAAGGCTTCTTCTTCCACAACAACGAAAGCACTTTTTCATTCTTTCATATACTAGGGGATTTCACTTGGAAAAGAAGATGTTCCATACTACTGGATTCGGGTCCATAACCATGGGTTCCAATGCACGAGATCTTGTAGCACTTATCAATGAGGCCCTATCAATTAGTATTACACAGAAGAAATCCATTATAGAAACTAATACAATTAGATCAGCTCTTCATAGAAAAACTTGGCATTTTCGATCCCAGATAAGATCAGTTCAGGATCATGGGATCCTTTTCTATCAGATAGGAAGGGCTGTTGCACAAAATGTACTTCTAAGTAATTGCCCCATAGATCCTATATCTATCTATATGAAGAAGAAATCATGTAAGGGAGGGGATTCTTATTTGTACAAATGGTACTTCGAACTTGGAACGAGCATGAAGAAATTAACGATACTTCTTTATCTTTTGAGTTGTTCTGCCGGATCGGTCGCTCAAGATCTTTGGTCTTCATCCAGACCCGATGAAAAAAATTGGATCACTTCTTATGGATTCGTTGAGAATGATTCTGATCTAGTTCATGGCCTATTACTATTATTACTATTAGAAGTAGAAGTAGAAGGCGCTCTGGCGGGATCCTCACGGACAGAAAAAGATTGCAGTCAGTTTGATAATAATCGAGTGACATTGCTTCTTCGTTCCGAACCAAGGAATCAGTTAGATATGATGCAAAATGGATCTTGTTCTATCGTTGATCAGAGATTTCTATATGAAAAATACGAATCGGAGTTTGAAGAAGGGGCCCTCGA